TTTCTGCATCTCCCTGACCAAATCCACCCACATTAGGATTACTTGTTAATGGTTGATCAAGTTTTATAGATTCACCCTCTGAAACAAGAAGTTCTGGTCCTGGAGGGATTATAGCAACCACTTCACGTCCATCCGAGGCATCCACTATGGTTATTTCGTATCCGCCCTTTTCTTTTCGAAAAATTTTCTTTACTATACCGGCTGCTGTAGCATTATAAACTGTATTATTACTCTTGCTTCCGTCAGGATAAATCTGGCCCCTTCCCCTGTTTCCACCTACATATATCGGATATTTTAAGAAGTGAACATCTTTCTTAGTAGTAGGATCCGGGGAAAGAATCGGAAAGGTGATTTCACTATATTTTTGCCCAGGAACGGGGCCTATCACAATAATATTTTTTTTATTGGGGCGATAGCTCTGAAAAGAAAGATTGCCTATCTTTTCTTTCATCTCGGGAGAAATACGATCGGGTGGGGCTAATTCAAATCCCTCAGGTAAAATAAGAACAGCCCCCACATTCAAACCCCCCTTTTTGCCGTTAGCAAGAACTTGTTTTAGTTGCATATCATAAGGAATTCGAACAACTGCTTCAAATACAGTATCAGGAAGAACCGCTTGAGGAACCTCAATATCCACGGGCTTATTAGCTAAATGGCAATTGGCACATACAATACGCCCAGTTGCTTCTCGTGGATTTTCATAACCTTGCTGTGCAAAAATGGGATACGCATTTGAAATGGATGACCGAGTTATTATATATATCATGACCGATACGGAAATAGATCGAGTAATCTGTTCTTTTATCCAAGAAAAAGTATTTCTAGTTTGCATGGTCCAATCGTTGATCCCGAAAATTTCTACAATAAATTGGGTAGGTTGCTAGTATAGTTCCCTATCCACGATTCTGCTATTTACCTTACTGAACTGAATTTACTGAAATAAAATTACTGGAATATGGGGAAAACTCCCCGCCTTGAATGGGTAGAAATAGAAGGAAGGAGTAAGTACGATTTTGAATGCTTTGATTATGTACGAAGTAAGAAACATTAGAATTCTAAATTCTAATTGGATTAATATCCGTATATCGTTTTTCTTTTCAATCATTCATTGAATGATAAATCACTACAAGTGATGGGGATACACGATTTAAATAACGGAAAATCCAATATTTTAAAATTGTATCTAGAATGACTGGAAAAGTGGAAACAAGACCAGATATAATTTGATCGTTATGCGCAAATCCAAAATCTTTGTAGATAGAGCCAATCATTAGTTCCCAACCGTGGGGCGAATGAAATCCGATACATAAATCGGTTAATAAAAGAATAGAAAAAGCTTTTATTGTGTCGCTTAAGTTATATAAGAATTCCTGAACCCAAGAGTTAAGAAGAATAAGTTCTTTATTCCCCAGAATAGAATACCCACTTAGAATAAGGAAACAGATTATATTTGTCGAGAAGTGCAAAATCATATGGATACAATCCTCATTGTGCATCTTGATCAATTGAATCGTTTCATTGTGGATTCCTATACGAAGCTTTTGTAGCTGTGTTTCCGGGTATTCCTTTATCATTTCGTCCAACAAACAGAGCTCCTCTAATTCGATGAATTTTTCTAGAAGACTCGTTTCTTGAATATCATTCAAAATAGTTTCAGATTGCTTAATATTCCACCAATTAGTAACCCAAGATTCCAGACTTTTTTGAAATGATAGAGAGATCCACCAGGGTAAAAATACTATAGATGCAAGATATAGAAAGGGAATAAATGCTCTCTTTTTTTCCATTTTTTTTTTCATCTAGAAATTGTTAACGAACCCGTCGCGCTCGTCGACTCTATGCGACCTAATCTTTCTATGAAACATGAGTTCTATTGCTCTATTACAAAGTATCGAATCCATGAATCTATTTTCTGTTTTTTGTTGTAATTTGGTAATTACTCCTTGAATCTTGAAAAATAGAATCAAAGAATCCACTGTGAATTCGAATGAAGAAATAAAAAAAATCGTGTTTCCAAATATTGCAATTGGTCAAATTCGAAGCAATTCTTTCCTTTTAATAAATACATGGGACAGCTGCTTGAATTAATGATATTGTGATTTCAAGACGAGAGAACTTACTTGACTATCAAAAAATCAATCAAATATTTGGAAAAATTTCACGAGTTACCCATAGCACAAAATAAAGAATTGAGGGTCTGCATGTGATGATCAAAAATGGGTGGCAAAACAAGATAAAATTCGGATAATAAAATTATCATTATAATTATAAGAAAGCCAATTGTTTGATCATTAAAGAGAACAAAAAAAAAGAATAAAAATAAAACGAAAGATTGCTAAATAATAAAAAAAAAAAAAAATACATGATTTATTTGTATTGTATCTAACCTATCAATTCTAACTACTGGGCCTAAAGAAAGTTATTTCTTTCGATTTGATATATGGAATGAATCCATTATTCTTTCTATTTTTTACTTTTTTTGTTACTGAATTGAGAATTGAGTTGAGTCGATTTCCGTACGAATAAAAGACCCCTTTTTGTAGACAAATTTGTAGACAAAAAAATTTCTCGTTTTGGTTTTTCTGTATACCAGTATACGTCTGTTTTGACCCGAATGGGTTGGGTGTTCTGATTAAATTTCCGTTAAGGCAGGCCGTATAAAAAAAGGATTGTAGAGTTCTTATTTCATTTTATTCCGAGTTGAGAAAGAAAGCATTCATTTTTCACAATACTTCAATTGGTACACGCAAGAAATAGGCCAATTCAGCAGCTTTTTGTTCAATTTCTCGTGGAGTCAAATTCTCATCAGTACGAGTCAAGGGAATGGCCCCCTGACCTCTGATTTCCAGATAAAGGACACGACGAGTATAAATACCCTCTTTAAGTTCTATTCTAATGGACTGAATATCTTTTATAAGAAATCGGAGGAAGATGCGACGATTTTTTCCAGGAAATCCCCAACGAAAAATACATACTATTCCTTCTTTTCTATCGAATCGATCATAACCACTACCTACATTCCACGAAATTGTACACCACAAATAGGAGCTAATAAAGAGGCCTGCGATCCCATAGAAAGACATCACGATCCCTTGTGGAAAAAAAAGAATTTGCTGGGGGGGAAATAAAGATATCAAATTTCTACCAAGATAGCTGGAAATTCCAACCAATAAGAATCCTAATGAACCTAAAAAAAGGATAAATGCCCAGCAGAAATTACTTATTTTTCTAGATCCCCTTATAAGTTCTATCCATATACGTTCTGATCGCCAATTCATAGTAGATCGGATTGCATTTAATTTGAATTGAAAGAATATCCCAAATGAATTTGACTTTCCTTATTCTTTTTGTTTCCGATGTAACTCTCATCAACTAGTACCATTCTGATGTGAATCTTTACTTTAAACTAGTTAGATCAAAATAGTAACATCTACCCCTAATGTCATGTTTCCACATGCACATGCATAAGAGCTCTTTCGTTTATGTTCGGAAGAAATCACGTGGTAGACCATTCTGCTAAATAGATATCTGTGTTATGATTCAAGTCTAAGTCTTGAAAAATTAGATTTGGCCCACAGGATCTAAACAATCTTGTTTTTTTGAACATGAAGAAATAAAGAAGCCATTGCAATTGCCGGAAATACTAGGCCTACTAAAGGCACAAAAATAGAGGGAAAGTTGATAGTTGTCATAGAATGGGTACCTCGATTTACTATATTGTACCTGTTTTTATATTTTTTTTGTTATGTTATTATATTAAAAAATGAATTCGAATTCTAATTCTATATCTATAGAAGTAGAAGTGAGTAGAGTATATATAATAAGTGCAAGGAATGTAGAACTAAAAAAATCAGCTTTACACATATAATATATGATAATCGACTTTATTATTCTTCATTTTTTCTTCTTTCTTTTGCTGCTACTAATTCAATAAAATAAATCGAAAGAATAAGGTTTCTTATAAATTTCATTTCCAAAGGATTCGTTAGAATCGGATCCAAGAGGGATTTTAAATAAGGAAAAAGAAAGGGGATTCCCCCGAAAGAGGCAAAAAGTTATTATTTTTGAATTAGATACATATGTAAAAATGTAAAAAGGGAACATGAAATTTGTTTTATTTCAAAAATTTCGCAGAAGGAAAAGGAAGAAGTCATTCTTTTTTTTTTTTATCTTATTGATAGAGGTTTCCTGATTCGTAATCGAAAATATAATGAATATATATAATTATTCACATTTTTTTCTTTTTTCTATTCTACAATTAGGGTGTCGCCAACCAAAAACCTCCATTCTTCTGGTTTTTACTTTGATTCCGATAAACCAAATACTTTATTGACACAAATAATTGACCTTAATTCTCGACTTGATTTTCATTCAAAGGAAAAAAAGCGTGCAGCTGAAATAACTCACTTAGAACGCCCTTTAAAAGATTACGTGGTACAATTGGATCGAATAAACCCTTATGGAATAAATATTCGGCTGCTTGTGAACCTTCAGGTACTGTCTTATTCAATGTTTGTTCAATTACTCTTTTACCCGCAAATGCAATGTAGGCGTTGGGTTCGGCAATAATGATATCCCCCAACATACCAAAACTGGCTGTCACCCCACCAGTAGTAGGAGATGTAAGGATTGATACATAGAATAACTTTTTATTTGATTGATAATCATATAAAGCAGCAGATATTTTAGCCATTTGCATTAAGCTCAAGCTTCCTTCTTGCATCCGTGCCCCTCCGGAAGCACATACTATAATAAGGGGTAGGAAATTTTGGGTAGCATATTCAATCAACCGGGTTATTTTTTCACCTACTACGGATCCCATACTACCTCCCATAAACTGAAAATCCATAACCCCAATTGCTACAGGAATGCCGTTTAGTTGACCTATACCTGTTTGAACAGCTTCAGTTAACCCGGTCTTTGTTTGATAAAAATCAATACGATCTTTATAGCGTTCCTCCTCCGAATAAAATTCAATGGGATCCATAGAAACCATGTCT